GTATCACAAACTCTGGAAAGAAAAAAACTTTCGGATTTGATATGAGGTGATTTAAAATTAAGAATTTTTCATTCATTCCCATCCAATCAAAAGATATTTCCATCCAATAAAAAAAGACCCTTTTGTAATTGATTTCGCAATTTGAATCAATTGGAAGATAAAAAATATGAAATTGATCCTTTATTTGGTCCTTATTAGGTTCAACCTGAATTTTTGTATTAAATTTCCACCCCAAATATTTTCTATCCGTATTTTTTTCCATATATATAATATCACTTTTTCTTAGATAATTCTTCATAGGAATATTCTTGAGTATGTTAAAAAAGTTTTCTTTATTTCTGGTGGAATTTTCCTGCTTCTTATTTCTTTCTAATGATGTTCTATAAATACAGGATTTCTTCTTAGTTTCAGAATGAATATATTTATATGATAAAAGATCATATCTATAGTTTTTTTCAAAATGATCCTCTTTATTTGATAATAAATAGACTTTCAAATTTAGTTTTTTTTTGTAATCAAAAAAAGGGTCTTTTTCATAGGAATACCATTTCTTTAAATCATTATTTTGAGAGGTATTTATCCCATTTCGCCATTTTTGGGGGACTAATCTAGACCATGTAATCTGAGATAAATCGTATTGATAATGACCTCTTAACCAGTTTTTCCATGGATTCATTCCATAATTTGGAAGTTTCTTATGTCTTATTTCGGAATCAAATATTCCTTGTCTTCCAAAAAAATCCTTTATTTCATTCTTAAGAAAAAAAGATGGTCCATTATATTGAAGAATAGATCTTACCTTATTGAAGTTAATTGCTTGGGTTTGTGATAATTTAAAAAATACATATTTTTGTGACAAGTAAGATAAATCAAAAAAAATATGTGACTTTCGCTTACTATTTCTAAAATTATCAAATATCTTTTTTATAGTCATAGGCGAAATAAAGTCAATTTGATTTTGTTTTGTTTTATTAATCCTTTCTTGATCTTGATTTCTTTTATTATTGTCAATGTATTTCTCAACAATTTTTTTTGTTGATTCCATAAAAAGGTATAGAGTGATTCTGCGCATATTAATGATACATAGAAAGATATCAATGTATATTTTTTCAATGCAAAATTGAATTAATAATTCAATATTTTTTCTTTTTAATAGTTTCCAAATTTTTGGGGGTGATTCTCCATTATTCTTTTTCTTTTTTTTCATTTTTTCTATTTGATTTCTGATTGTGTTTCTTCTATCAATTCTATGTTTCATTTCTTCTTTTGCCTGTAAATAATTTGTCCAACCTGTAGCTCGATTTTGACTAAGTGATTCATGAATTATCTTATTACTGATTATAGAATCATTTTCTGTTTGAGTTTGACTTGATTCATATATTTCTCTCGGTATAAATAATGGAATTTTTGTTCCTTTTAAAAGTATTTGTTTTACAAATAAAACAGCTTTTGTTTGTTTCTTTGTTATTTTTTTTAAAACTCTTCGAACTCTAAAATGGAATTTTCTGATTTCGACTTTATAGTCTATATCTTTAAAAATAGGTTCAAAAAAGGAAGGTGTTTTTCGAGGAGGCCCAAAAGGATATTCTGTTTCCATTCCCAAAACTGTTAAAAAACAAGAATCAAAATAATCCTGTTGCTTTCGATCGCTATCAGAGAGTCCTAGTTTAGATCTGTGCCAAGGTTTCAAATGAAAAGGATATAGGATTTTGATCTGAAAACCTTCTCTTAACCAATTTTTAGGAAATTCCGTTTTGGAGAATTGAAGACCATTATAGCTGCACTTTAGATAAATTTCTCTATTCCAATCTTGGAAATCCTCATACCATTCCGGAGATTGCCGTAATAAAATACGGCCAATATTCTTAACTATTATGAATAAGGGTAATTTAATATATCTTCTAAAAATTGATTGAGCTAGTAACAGAACACTTCTTGTTTTTTGTGCATATGGAATGTTATCCCAGAATTCCATTGCGTCTTCCTGGTTATTTTTTTTTATTTGTAATTGTTGATCTAAAATTTCGAATTCTGACTTTTTACCCAACCAATCTCTAATATTAAAAAAAAAATTAATTAGGTTAGATATAGGAAAAGGAAAATCCTCCATTTTTTCCAAAAAAAGGGGGGAATGGGGATTTCCTTGAGAGGGTCCCCAAATAACCATTTTACGCCTTTGAACGCGCATAGATCCTTTTATTACGGCTCGACGAAAATCCGGTTCTTCTAAATAACTTATAAAACCCGAATCTCTATTAAATTTTATATAAAGATTATAATTCTTGAAATGAGACTTCTTAAAACTTCGTCTGGAACGAGTTAAAAAAGCTATACGTTTAAATCTTCTTGTTCGAAGCTGGTGATCCAGCCCTTGCATTATGCCTTGTTCTTTTCGTCGTTTTTTAAAATGTTGTTCCAACTCATTGATTAATTTGTATGACCATCGAGGGGGTTTTTTACCTATTTTGTTTATTCCAATAGATTTTTTTTCACGCTTAGG